GTTTAATAGCTATTTTGCTTCAATCTCCTCTCGGTCAATCAAGAATTGAAGATTTAGTTACGATTAGAAATCTACTTTTCTATCTTCATCCATAGATCTTTTATTCATACGCATTCAATGGGTTCACAAAAATTATGTTTCACAATTTCATAATTAAATCTTTCAATTTGGAATTCACCTTTGGATATATAAATTGCGAGAATATATCTTTGTCCTCGAGTCTCTCATTGAGATGAGAAGTAGAGGTAAAGGATTTAATCCTTTTAAGAAATAAAGTTTTTGATCGAAATATAAAATATAAATCAAATCTAAAGACCCCTTAACTATTTAAGGAGTTAATAGAACGAATCACACTTTTACCACTAAACTATATCCGCTCCAATGCAATTATTGTATAGAAATATACTTTTTGTCGAACAAAACAAGGCAATTGTATGTAATTATAATTAAGATAGGATCAAAAAAGAATGGTGAACATAAGATTTTACTTTTCATCAGGAAACTTACTATGATTAGGAAAACAAGATCCATTTAAATAACAAGTTCCATTTTTGCTACAGGAATTTTGACAGATATGAATCGACAAATTCCCTGAAGTCGTAACATAAAAAGGCACGGTGCAAGAATCCCTAGTCTCATTTTTGATTCCTTCAGTATTCAGTAAATCAAAAAATCGGATTTCATATATTTCATATTATATATATTATTAAGAATCATAAAATATTATATAAAAATAGAAGTTTATTGTTGTTGCTTCAATAATTTGCATTCTCAAATTGTTGCTTTGTTTATGATTCATTGGAACAAAAAATGGCCCGACTGGGTCACTACCCAGCCGGGCCATTTTGATGATCAAAGTTATATATATCTTTCTATTTATTTTATATATAATAAAGAGAGATAAAGAAAGACCTTTTTCAAACCCCTACTTTATGCCTAATATAACTCTAATGTAACATAGTAATTGGCCCTTTTCAATTGGGAGAGATGGCTGAGTGGACTAAAGCGGTGGATTGCTAATCCGCTGTACGAGTTATTCGTACCGAGGGTTCGAATCCCTCTCTTTCCCTTTCCTTTCTGTTGATGACTTGCTATTTGATTTATCTTTTCAATTTCTCGAACTTTTTTATTTTTTCATAGTGAAACGTATGGAATAGAGAAAATCCTAAGAAAAGTGAAAATCAAGCAACGAAAATGAAAACCTTTTTTATTCTTCACGTCCGGGATTACGTCCGGGATCATTAGACAGGAACCCGAAGATGAAGAGAGAAACAAAAAATATAACTACGGTATAAACGAAGAGTTTGAGAGTAAGCATTACACAATCTCCAAGATCTTTTTTTGGAATGGAAAAAAGAGAATAGATTCTCTATCACATATCCTATTCGAATACCAAGAACTGAAAGCGGCCTTTCTAGAAATAGAAAAAAAAATGCTCTCATTTGTAATAAAAGTCTTTCATTACCAAAATTCATATTCATAATGAAATATTGTAGGAGACCTTAATGGAATAGGAATAGGATTTTTTCCTGGCAGCGGAAAAGGACCATATCAGAATGGGGTGATCCGTATTTATCGTGACTATACAAGAATTTGCAATGTTTGAATCCCAATTTATACTGTAAAATTTATCTGATCTTATCAATTGTTAGAAGTTTTTTTATCGAATCAATTTTCTAGGACAGTATTAAAGATCTCATCGAAAACTTACAGCAGCTTGCCAAACAAATGCTAAGAGAAAAAAGAGTACGGGTATGACTGGCATAACATCTACGATTGGATTCAAAAAAGCGTAGGCCTCGGGTAATTTGCCAAAGAAAAAACTATTCGAATAAATCGAATAAAGGACAGAATTCAGACAGATCAAACTAAAGATATTAAGCATAACAAGCACTCTTGGAAATATTGCATTTTGATTGAGTTTTGAATATAATTTTTTATAGAAACTAAATATAAAAATGAAAAGGGTAGACCACGCCTCTTTTTCTTTGAACTCACCCAATCAAAAATTCTTCAATTCTAAAACTAAAAATAGAAGAGAAGAAATTATACTTTCATACAATATTTTAATTGAATTATCTGTAATGATCAATGAACTTTTATATCTACAACCAATACCACTATTTAATTAGTGTTGAATAGAAATCGAAATGGGGCGTGGCCAAGTGGTAAGGCAGCGGGGTTTGGTCCCGCTATTCGGAGGTTCGAATCCTTCCGTCCCAGAACGTATCCATTTCGTCAGAATCCAGTTTTTTGAACGAACAACTTTCCACGTAAGAATGTATGTAAGATAGAATGTTATTCTTGTTTTTAATGATTCAGAAAACGTAATATCTTATCTTTTTTTTTCACCACCTAAGTCAAGTTCAAATAGCATGTGAATGTTGAATGTAAAGTAACTGAATCTCTTTATGATCCAAGTAAGATGGGAATATAAATCAACAAAATAAGAGTCTGATCCCTTCATATTGAAGTTTTAGAAAGTATCATATCTATTTTCATTTTCAATGTGACATTCTAAATTGCAATACGAAAGAAAAGCCTCTAGATTCCCTATCTCTTATAGCTTATCCCCTAACTAAATAAAATAATCAATTTGAAATTTCAATGAAAAATAAAATTGGACACCAAAATTAGTAATTTTCTCTCTGTGGATCCGCGAATTCTAAACAAGAGTGAAGGGTCTCTTGGTACTAATTGCATTTTATCCAGAATTAAGCCCTTTAATTTAAAATTAAGTTAGAGTCAAATACAAAATAGGATCAAGCACTTAATCTGGACCTGTTTCACTTTGTACCTCTACTCTTTTATCTAGTATCCTGTATGTCAAAGAGGATCCTTTTGAATTTGAAACCCATCATACTTATTGAATTTCGGGAATAGATAGAAAGTAATCAGTAATGGAGGGTTTCAATTTCCTGTGTCTTTCTGATTTCATTAAGAAAAAAAAAAAGTCAAGTTGCATAGATAATATCTAACAGATGTAGATTCGTTGAGCTCCATTTTTAGTTAGTCGAGTTTGTTTCTAACAAATCGTGGAAATTTATGTACCGATTGAGATGAGGATTTATTCATATAGTCACTTTACTTTGTCAAAAGATTACAGAAAGATTGCTAAAATTCAAGTTTCTATTTGTATCGTTATCATATATTATGTATTGTTATTGTTCTATTTCAGCGATTCGATTTTTGTGAAGAAAAAGGAAAGGGTTGTGATGTCTTAAATATTAAAATCGAATATTCATAATTGGATATCAAAATCCTTTTAGTGATAGTTCTTTTTAGTGACAATTGTTTAGTCTATCTGATAAATATGGAAATCCCCTATTCTTTCGATTCTGGTTTTACCAAGCAGATGAAGATTAACGACCTAAATTTTTCTTACATTAGCCTTGAATTTATATTCATTTCTATTTTTTTATTTGATATTTATTTATCGATTTTATTTGTGAAAAGGAAAAAGGTAGTAGATTTGTTTTTCGATCCATCCAGCTATTTGCTTTATGCTTTAAGTCACTAATGATCCAATTTGCAAAGAAACATGATGTTTTGTTCTTTCTTATGCTGATCAAGTGTGGTCCTTCTTGTAAAATCAAACTTTATTCCAAATTCCAATAATGTAGGAAATTTTGCAATTAAATTAAATGAAGTCCTTGGTATTCGAAGAAAAGTTGGTGAATCTGTCTTATCAACTCACTTGAAGATACAGATTCAAAAAGAACTCATTTATTATTTATATTTATTCGTGTTTATTTAATTAATTAAAAATTGAAATAAACGGTAAATTGAGAAAAATATTACCGATCTCATCATCTATAGAGAAGAGAAGAAATTAAGTATAGATTTCTATGTATTGGGTACTAGTTAAACTAATGACTATTCATGATTCCCTAATTGAATCAATTTCATATCAGTTTCAAATTATAGAAATGTTATGGTAAAACTTCGTTTAAAACGATGTGGTAGAAAGCAACGTGTGACTTGAAGGACATGATTAGCCGTGGATTCTTATATCCATCATTTTCTATTTGATATAGGAATGAAGGTGCTCTTAGCTCGACATCCTTTGGTCTGTTCACTAGAACCAACCCCCATGTTTGTTGGGTTGGAATGTAAGTAAATAGTCAATGATGAAGCTCGAGTAGAAAGAAATAATTCATTTCTCGGGGGCAAAGATCTAGGGTTAGTGCCAATCAATAGGTTGGAACAACTTCGTAAGTCTATTTTGAATCTCTAAATTGAAACAGTCCAATTCAAGCAAATTTGAAATCCAAAAGGAAATTTGTTGGACTTGATAAAAATCTTTAGATCAAAAGTGTATCACACAAGAATCAACCGCTCGTATCATTCTTTTATATTTTATATATTATAGAAGGAAATCGCAAAAAAGGTATGTTGCTGCCATTTTGAAAAAATTAAGTAGCACCGAAGTAATGTCTAAACCTAATGATTCAAAGCAAAGATAAAAGATCCTGAAACAAGGAAAGCCCGTTTCGATTGTCTCCGAATCTGCCAACTTTAGTCTAAATTCTAAACGAGACAAAAAAAAGGGGAGGTAGAGACCGCTCAATAAATGAAATGCTTAAAGATTCCCCTTTGAGCAATTGGAACGTTATCCAACTTGAGTTATGAGTATGAATGATTTTTTGATTTTACAAAAAAAAAAGAAGAAAACTCGTGATCTAACCGATTAAATGATTTTATAAACCTCTTTGTTTGACATTTGCATTCTATACAAGACATAACTTCGAATCATTTTTCTCGAGCCGTATGAAGAGAAAACTTCATATACGTTTCCAGGGGGGGTATTGCTCATATACATCTATCCCAATGGGCCGTCTATCGAATCGTTGCAATTGATGTTCGAGCACGAAGAGAAGGAAGAGATATTTGCAAAGTGGGTTTTTATGATCCGATAAGAAATCAAACTGATTTGAATATTCCTGCTATTCGAGACTTCCTTCAAAAGGGTGCTCAACCTACAGAAACTGTTCATGATATTTTTAAGAAGGCAGAGGTTTTTAAGGAACTTCACCGTAATTCAATTTCGTTTCATTAATTTCATTAATTAATGAAAGACAAAAAACGGAGGTAGAGTCGATTCAATTCCTATATAGATACCTTTATTTTTTCCTCCTTATTACTTAGTATATTCTTCCATTGACACCCGTTTTCTATCTATGCTATGTCGATTCTATATGTAGTGCCAATCCAACACAAGTCCTTATTTTTTTGTTTTTTGAATATTTTCATTTTTTTTTTTCTAAACTGTTATATTGACAACAGTATATCGAACACATATAATTCGATCGTGAATAAACGGATTTAGTTATCTCCGTTCCATAGATTTTTTTTCTTTTACTTACTTAACTTACTAAACAAAATGGATACCATAAGAATTAAGGGGCGGTCTATATCTCGCAATTTGCACATTTAGCTTATAAGACTCCGAAAATCTCTTGGGTTTGATCTCTTTTTATGTTTAGAATCCATTAGAAAATTAATTGTTTTTGATTATTTATTGCTAATTGTTTTAGTCGTATAATCCAATCTGTTTATTTATTTTGATTTGATCTCCACATCCTCCTAACTTATTTTATTATTCGGGTTGCTAACTCAACGGTAGAGTACTCGGCTTTTAAGTGCGGCTAGAATCTTTTACACATTTGGATGGAGCAAGGAATTCGTCCATACCATCGGTAGAGTTTGTAAGACCGCGACTGATCCTGAAAGGAAATGAATGGAAAAAACAGCATGTCGTATCAATGGAGAATTCTGAAAATCTATCATTCTTACCGGATCGGGACAAAGCCTTGTTTGAATTTTTGGTTGGAATGTAACAAAAAGCATTTTTAATTGAGTCGAGTGAATAAATGGGTAGAGCCCTATGGCTTGACTCCAATTGTAGGTAAAGAAAAAGCAACGAGCTTCTGTTCTTCATTTTGGAATGATTACCTAATCTAATTATATGTTAAAAAGCAATTAGTGCCTGGCACGGGAAAGTCTTCTCTCATGAGTGGGAGTGGATTGTCGATTTTTTTAATGAATCCTAACTATTCTCGATTCCATAATGGAATGGGAATGAGTGTGTAGAAGAAAAAGCATATTGATAAAGAGCATTTTTGTTCCAAAATCAGAAGAGTGATTGTATTTAAAAAATAAAGGATTTCTAACCATCTTGTTATTCTATAATGAGCATAAACCGATTAAGATTAATTAGATAGAAAAAGAGAAGGATAGAATCCGTTGATAAATCCACCTATACTCGAGGTATCTATTCTTATCTTATTATAATACCTTGTTTTGGACTGTATCGCACTATGTATCATTTGATGATCTAAGAAATCTTTTACTTTGGTTCAAATCAAATTTTTGAAATGGAGGAATTCCAAGTAGATTTAGAACGAGATAGATCTCGACAACATCACTTTGATTTTCTATGTCCACTTATCTTTCAAGAGTATATTTATGCACTTACTCATGATCGTGATTTAACTAGATCAACTTTGGTAAAAAATGTAGGTTATGACAATAAATTCAGTTTACAAATTGTAAAACGTTTAATTAGTCGAATGTATCACCAGAATCATGTGCTTATTTCCGCTAATGATCTTAACCAAAATCCATTTTTCGAGCATAACAAAAATTTGTATTTTCAAATGATACTGGGGGGATTTGCAGTTATTTTGGAAATTCCGTTTTTCCTATGTTTAGGATCTTCACGAGAAAGGAAAAAAATAGAAAAATTTTTTAATTTACGATCAATTCATTCAATATTTCCTTTTTTAGAAGACAAATTTTCCCATTTAAATTATGTGTCAAATATACTAATACCCTATCCTGTCCATCTGGAAATCCTGGTTCAAATTCTTCGTTACTGGGTCAAAGATTCCTCTTCTTTGCATTTTTTACGCTTCTTTTTCCACGAGAGTCATAATTGGAATAGTTTGATTTCTCCAAATAAATCCAGTTCCATCCTTTCAAAAAGAAATCAAAGATTGTTCCTGTTTCTATATAATTCTCATGTCTGTGAATACGAATCCATTTTCGTTTTTATCCGTAACCAATCTTCGCATTTACGATCAACATCCTCTGGAACCCTTCTTGAGCGAATCTATTTCTATGGAAAAATAGAACATCTTATAGATGTCTTTACTAATGATTCTCAGCCTATTCCATGGTTGTTCAAGGATCCTTTCATGCATTATGTTAGGTATCAAGGAAAATCGATTCTGGCTTCAAAAGGGATACCTTTTCAGATGAATAAATGGAAATATTACCTTGCCAATTTCTGGCAATGTCGTTTTTATGTGTGGTCTCAACCGGGAAGGATCCATATAAACCAATTATCCAATTATTCCCTCGACTGTCTAGGTTATCTTTCAAGTGTACGACTAAACCCTTCAGTGGTGCGAAGTCAAATGCTCGAAAATGCATTTATAATAGATAATGTTAGTAAGAAGTTCGATACCACAGTTCCAATTATTCCTCTGATTGGGT